GAAGTTTCATATTTGTTTTTTAAACAGAGCGAGAGAGACTTGATTTAACTTAGGTTAATCTAGGCCATAGGCAGACCTACGTCAAGATAAAACCCCCTTGAAACACTCTGGTAGTGTTTCTGAGTCTGAATCCAAATAATGACTCAGAGCACATGGAGCCATCTCTTTTTGCGGTGAAAAAATATGGCAGACTGGCGGATCTTTATATCCGTTAATGAAAGAGCCCAATGCACAAAAATGCATGTTGGGTCTTTAAAACAGCTCAGATCACTTTGATTAGAATCAGTTTGGTCTGTTTTACCGAGAAAGTCTACGGTTCGAGTCCGTATAGCCCTAGAACCCTATCCATTCCAAAAATTTTGGAAGTTACAATTCTAAAACGAGTCCGTTTTAAAACGCCAATCAAACCTAACCCCAGTCGAAGCGAATAATCCTTCATATGGGTAGAGGAATGACCATCCATATTTATGCCCAAGCTAAAGTTTGAAAAACGACTCTCTTTGGTACATTTCATTGGAAAGATTGTCAACAATACAAAACAAAATAGGAATTTCTTCGTATACCTTTACCTAAACCTAGCAAAGGTAGTCTTCTCTTTCCGTATTCAATAAATTGAAATTCCTACCCATAATTCTACTTTATTCTACTTTAACTGGTTAAATAAGTAACAACCTCACAGGACAGAACAATGGGTTGCCCGGGATTCGAACCCGGAACTAGTCGGATGGAGTCGATAATGTTACCAGTTAAATAAGTAACAACCTCTCCCCAAGCCGTGCTTGCATTTTTCATTGCACACGGCTTTCCCTCTGTATACATCTAAAATTCAGTTCCGCCATTAGACAAAAAGTGGAATACTTAGACCCTTCTTATAAGTAAATTTCAGAATAGAAATAAGTAAAAATTTTGTTAGTTCTTCATTATTGCTATTTATTATATTCAATTCTAATCAAAATTTCCATTTACGCGCTTTCATAACGAATCAGTCATGATTGGCCAAATCATTGATACAAATAATATCTAAATACCAAACCCTTTTTTGATGGAACCTCCGCGAAATAAAAGAAGCTCTTGGAAAGGTCAAGGAAAGAACTTGTTCTTCCGCCGTAAAGAATTCTTCGAATAATTCCGATTCGAATCTTTTTAAAAAAGCCCGTACAGTACTTTTGTGTTTACGAGCTAAAGTTCTAGCACAAGAAAGTTGAAGTATATACTTTATTCGCGACAAAGTTTTTTTTTTTGAAGACCCGCTATAATAATGAGAAAGGTTTCTGGATATACGTCCGAATCGGTCAATAATCTCAGAATCTGATAAATCGATCCAAATGGCCTTACTAATAGGATGCCCTAATATATTACAAAATTTGGCTTTAGCCAAGGATGAAATCAGGGGACTCGTTGGAAGAATAGTATCAAACTTCTTAATAGCATGATCGCTTACAAATGAAGTTTCTAACATTTGATTACGTATCGTTGAAGTCTTTCGCCGCACACTTGAAAAATAACCGAGAAAGTCAAGGGAATGGTTTGCCAATTGATTTATATGGATTCTTCGTGGTTGAGACCAAAGGTCAAAATAAGATTGCCAGAAATTGACAAAGTAATATTTCCATTTATGCATCAAAAGAGACGTGCTTTTTGAAGCGAGAATTGTTTTTCCTTGATACCTAACATAATGCATGAAAGAGTCCTTGAACACCCAGAAATTGGCTTCAAAAGCCCCGGTCAAGGTTTCTATAAGATGCTCTATTTTTCCATAGAAATAGATTCGTTCAAGAAGCGTTCTAAAAGATGTTGATCGTAAATGAAAAGATTGGTTACGAAGAAAGACAAAGACGGATTCGTATTCATATACATGAAAATTATATAGGAAGAAGAAGAATCTTTGATTTCTTTCTGAAAAAGAAGGACTTACTTTCTTTGAAGTAAGAAGACTATTCCAATTATGAAATTCGTGGAGAAAGACTCTTAATAAATGCAAAGACGAAGCATCTTTTAGCCAATAGCGAAGAGCTTGCACCACGATTTCGAGATGGATTGGGTAAGGTATTAGGATATCGAACACATAATTTAAATGTGAAATTTTGTCCTCTAAAAAAGAAAAAATGGAATGAATTGATCGTAAATTAGCGGATTTGACTATCTCTTTCCCTTTCTTTTGGCGCTTTTCTAGGGAAGATAAGAATCGAAGCGAAAATGGAATTTCCATAATGACCGAAAATCCCTCGGATATCATTTGAAAATCAAAATTCTTATTGCGCCCCCAAAGTGGATTTTGTTTAGAATCATTCAGAGAAAGAATCCAAAAATTTTGGTCATACATTTGAGTAATTAAACGTTTCACAATGAGTAAGCTGAATTTTTTGTCATAACCTGCATTTTTCAACAAAATGCATCTTGTTAAACCATGATCATGAGCAAGTGCATAAATATACTCTTGAAAGATAAGTGGATATAAGAAGTCGTGTTGTTGAAATCTATCGAGCTCTAAAGAGCTTTGAAATTCCTCCATTTTAATGCTATTTGAACCAAAGGTAGAGGATTTTGGGAGTTATCAAATGATACAGAGTGCGATACAGTCAAAACAAGGTATTTTTCGAGTAAGATAAGGAAGCGATACCTCGGTAAACTTATCAACGGATTCTCGATCCTCTCTTTATTCCATTTTCTTGAAGTCGTTTATATTCGTTCTAGGATAACAAGATGGTTAGAAATCCTTTATTTTTTCAACCCAATCGCTCTTTTGATTTTGGAAATTTTGTTATCAATCTACTCTTTCTTATACACACACAGCTCCATTCTGGAATGGAGAATGCTAATATTTAGGATTCATGAAAAAATAAAGAATCCGCTTCTCGGATAAGCCCTTACCCGTATTCAGGCACTAATCTATTTTTAACGTCTAATTAGATCGGATAATCATTCAAATTAAGAATGGGAGCTCGTTGCTTTTTCGTTCCTTATAATTTCATTAAATTAATTGAAGCCAGAGGGCTCTATCCATTTATTTATTTGACCCAACTTGAAATTGAATCCATTTGACTCCCTTCCAATAAGTTAAACAAAGTTTTGTCCCGATCGGGAAAGAAGAAAAGATTCTCAGAACTCTTGGTTGCTACGACATGCTATTTTTTCCATTCATTCCCTTTTAGGATCAGTCGTGGTCTTCCAAACTTTACCGATGGTATGGATGAATTCATCACTTCATCTAAATGTGTAAAAGATCCGAGTCGCACTTAAAAGCCGAGTACTCTACCGTTGAGTTAGCAACCCGAATAGAAGAAAAAAGTCTGTAGATATAATCAAAAGGAAAAAAAAGATTCGACGAGCGAATCACAGCATAAAAACCCATTTTCGAATCGATTACGAACAGAAAACGTAATAACTCAGATGAAAATACAAGAAATTTTCTGATAACAGAAAAACCAGAAATAATGATAGATCCTTCCTTATGTCATTGTTATTCACGTTTTCACGCAAAAATGCGTCTATCAAAGCGCACCCAATGAACCCCTTTTTTGACTAACGTAAGGCAAAAACCAAACCGATGGGACGGAAATAAAGAGATCCCTTTATAAAAAAGGGATCCCTTTATCACGCTGCATTATATTTGTTCAATGCATTGTTGTCAATATAAAGGAATATAATGGAAAAAGATAAGCAATTCGGTTGAAAAATATTCCAAAAAATAAGGACTTGAGTTAGATTGGCACTACATAGATATAAAAAATTTTAGCTAGGGGAAGAAAAAATAAGAAGTCGAAAAAGATCTCTAATTTAGTCACTCAATAAATAAACAAAATAGAGAAAAGTTCGAGAAAGGGGTAGCATATACCCCCCTTATTTCCTTAAATTAATTCCATTTTATTTCATTGTGGGAAAGTTCGTTAAAAACCTCCGACTTCTTTAAAATGTCCCGAACAGTTTCTGTAGGCTGAGCACCCCTTTCAAGAAAATATAGAATAGCAGGAACGTTTAAATACGTTTGATTCTTTATCGGATCATAAAAACCCACTTTGCGAAGATCTCTTCCTTCTCGTCGAGAGCGAACATCAATTGCAACGATTCGATAAGTCGCACGTTGCTTTCTACCACAGCGTTTTAAACGAAGTTTAACCATAACATTCCTCTAATTTGGAACCCCTATGGAACTGATTCAATTATGAAATCATGACTAGTCATTGGTTCAGTCGGTACATAGACATAATAATGTCTATGTTTTATGAATAAAACTTTGACTGGAAGATTGGTTCTATGAACCGTAGGATTGATTCGTTTAGTATCAATCCTCGGGGCTTATCGTTTTCAAACGGAGGAATGCCCCATGCCAAAATCCAAGGTTCCGAGGATTGAGTTCGGTTTTTGGTTTTTGGGCCTCCCTTTTTAGGAGGGATTTAATATCCCCTTTGAGGGCCTCCAGCTCATTACGTGGGAAGCTGTTAATTTGGGAAGTGAGCCACCTTTCGCCTGCCGCACTTCCCGAGTGGAAAGCTTCCAAAAAAATCTTACAAGTATCGTTAGCGTAGGTCTCGCAATGAGCCTTATTGGAAGAGGGCGTGTATCCCCTTTTACGATGGGGGCACGTAAGCGCCGGTTCGTGCTCGTATCCCCGGCATTTTTTACGATGGGGGCACGTAAGCGCCGGTTCGTGCTCGTTCCGATCAGAAATCAATTTTCTCCCAGTGTCGTCTGTTTGTGGAAAAATAATGTCCTTTTCCCACTCGGGAAACTTCTTCCCATTTATCCCGTCTTTCTTTATACCGTCTTTTGAAAAATATATCGAAAGACAGGTTCTCGAACAATGCTTGTAGTCTTTCGGGTGCGAAATCCCTTCATAAGTCAAAAAGTTATACCCACAATAACAAAAATCAAATGGCGCATAGTTGTTCATTTTGAACCTCCTTGAAAATTTCAAAAAATTGAATGAAACTGGATAAACTTAATGGAATCCGATTTAATACTAAGAATAAGTCGAATCCGAAACAAAAATCAAATGGCGCATAGTTGGTCATTTTGAACCTCCTTGAAAATTTCAAAAAATTGAATGAAACTAGATAAACTTAATGGAATCCGATTTAATAATAAGAGCTAAAGTAGCTTAATAACGAAGAGAAAATGTCCGTTATTTCAAGAAGTAATGGCAATACCCATAGCACATCAAATGAAGATGGCCCTTGGGACGAAAGGGATCGAACCTTCGATTACCGGGACCAAAACCCGTTGCCTTACCACTCGGCTACGCCCCAGGGGTACATTGATTTGTTTTCATTTGATAATTCATATTATAGTCCAAAGAAAGATTTTTCGCAACTACCCGTGTCACGTTTATTTTGTTTAGATAATCCATATTATATCGAACCTTCGATTACCGGGATCAAAACCCGTTGCCTTACCACTCGGCTACGCCCCAGTGTCACATTGATTTGTTTTCATTTGATGATTCATATTATAGTCCAAAGAAAGATTTTTCGCAACTACCCGTGTCACGTTTATTTTGTTTAGATAATTTATCTTATTTTTTTACTTTACAATAAATCTTTATCTTTAGCGACAATTTTACGCTAAGAGATTATAGAGAAGAGATAATAGAGAAGAGATAATGCAATTATATAGATTCTCGGTTTGTGCTAGGAATTTGACCCGTGTAGGTATAGAATTCGACTGAATTTATTGATCATTAGATAGAATGTAATTAAAATAGTAGATGAAAATATGATTTCTTCTATTCGCCTTTGAGAATTGGAGGATTTTTGATTGGGCCGGTTCAAAGAAAAAGAAGGATTTTTTTGTCTACCTTACTTTCTTCCGTTTTCCTTATCTCAAGAACTCAATCAAATTGCAATTATCGCCAAGAAAAAAATGTCTGCTATGCTTAATCTCTTTAGTTTGATCTGTATCTGTCTTAATTCTGCCCTTTATCCAACTAGTTTTTTCTTTGCCAAATTGCCCGAGGCCTATGCCTTTTTAAATCCAATCATAGATATTATGCCAGTCATACCCCTGTTCTTTTTTCTTTTAGCCTTTGTTTGGCAAGCTGCTGTAAGTTTTCGATAAGATACTTAATACTATCCTAGACGATCCTAGAAAATGCATGATTTCTTCGAGAAAAATTTCTAACGATTGATAAGATCAAATAAGTCTTTCCCGCATCAATCGTTGAGGCAAACGTTAAAATTCTTGGATCGCCGCGAGAAATCAAATCTGGCTCGCCAGATTTCCCTATTCTGGCCCTTTTTCCAGTGCAAGGCCTTACTTTCTATGTGATTTTATACAGAATTAGGGTCCCGCGCCCATATCTCATTATCGGCATGAAGTCATCTTGAGGAATCAAAGACTCTTATTTGGCCTGATAAACTTATTTTCGAGTTCGAGAAAGCACTTCATTTCTTGGTGTCAAAATAGAATATGGGGTAGAAAAATGGACGATCTATTCTCTTTTCTCGTTTTTTCCAAACAAAAGGCTCTTGGAGATTGTGTAATGCTTACGCTTAAACTTTTCGTTTACACAGTAGTAATATTCTTTGTTTCTCTCTTCATCTTTGGATTCTTATCTAATGACCCAGGACGTAATCCTGGACGCGAAGAATAAAGGTTTTTTCGTTTTTCTATCTTGATTTTTGCATTTTCTTAAGATTTTTTATCTATTCCACACATTTAACTAGGAAAAAGGGGTTTGTGAAATTTGAAAGAAAAGAAAATATCAAGTCATCGACGAAAACGGAAAGAGAGGGATTCGAACCCTCGGTACGAATAACTCGTACAACGGATTAGCAATCCGCCGCTTTCGTCCACTCAGCCATCTCTCCCTATTGAAAAAGATAATTATAATTATTAATATGTTACATTCCACATGAAAAAAGGATTCAAAACCGTCTTTCTTTCTCCTTCTTTATTTTGATTCTCAAGATATGTAAAACTTGTCTTAGCTATTCCGTTTCGATAAAGTGAAAACTCAAAAAAGCTAATATAAAGAAAACGAAAGATAAAGAACGAGGACTTCCTTGCTTTGATTTTCTTCGAAAGGCCCTTTTCTTTCCACGGACCTGGCCCGGTCACTACCCAACCGGGCCTTTTTTGATTCCATCAAATTCGAGCGAAATTTCTCTTATTTGACAACAAAAAAGACTTACTAGATTTTTTGACTAGATTTCAAGCAAGACCAAAAAGAAAAAGGACTATTTCCATCCTTATTCGATAACTTTATCGAATTTAGTCTATCAAAAGTACCCTGTCCTATTCATTTTTCTTCCTTTTTTAGTTACTTGACTGCTTTTCTCGAATAACGAAAATGAAACTTTAGACACTGCATTTTTTGTTATGCTTTGAGCGCTTTTGGTAAGTTGTATCTAGCAACACTCTTCCCGCACAAGAAAGGATAGGCCTTGGTATTTATTTAAATAAGCCCTCTTCTCCAAATCTCATCAAATTGAAAACCCTTGTGCAAAACGTTATCACTCTCATTTTCATGATTTTTGATGATCCTAGCTTGACAAACGGCCC